CGATCGGCCAAAATTCAAATTAATTGCATGCAATTAGATATCAAATCTTGATATTGTATTGATATGTAATGATTCATACTAATGAATTCGTCCATTTGTAGTCAGGCGGGATAATAATGATAATAAAGAAAAGTAAACGAATAATTTACATTTACAAACTTCAAAAAAAAAAAAGTGGGTTAGGGGGGGTCGAACTAAGTATATGTAATGTAATGGCTATAAATCAACTCTTATGTATGTTTCAAAGAAAAATTCTAGAATTCGGTTGAATTGAATAAATTGAATAAATATAAGATGCAAATGTTTGGTTTACGTTATGGAAGAACCGCATGTATATGTGATATTAGATATTTACTAGTTATATATGAACGATCCATATATCTTATTTCCTTTCCCGCCACACCGTGAATTTTGATGTGGATTCCTAGTCCTTCTGTTTCGTCTGGTACGAATGAATAAACAGACGAAATCGAGCATAAAGAGTGAAGAATAGAAATAACGGAATTGAAACAGCGGTTTGGAACAAAGAAATGGCAGAAATAGAGTCTTATGGATTGATAAAAACTCCATGGGATAGGAATGAAAAATGAGATACCGAAGAAGTTCTGATAATTCAATAATCTCATTACTTTAATTCGAATTCACAGGTCTTAGTTATTTCGACTAGATGGATCTTAGTAATGGACGGAATAATATAATATTATAATATATAAAATAATATATATAAAATAATATATAATTATAATATAATATTATAATATAATATAATAATTCGTTGGTTGATTGTATCATTAACTATTTCTTTATTTTTAGGCGAGGAGCTTACCATGAATCCACTGATTTCTGCCGCTTCCGTTATTGCTGCTGGATTGGCCGTAGGGCTGGCTTCTATTGGACCTGGAGTTGGTCAAGGTACTGCTGCGGGCCAAGCCGTAGAAGGTATCGCGAGACAACCAGAAGCAGAGGGTAAAATACGAGGTACTTTATTGCTTAGTCTGGCTTTTATGGAAGCTTTAACAATTTATGGGCTAGTCGTGGCATTAGCACTTCTATTTGCAAATCCTTTTGTTTAATCCTAGAAATGCGAAAGTTTTTTTCTTATTTTATTACCTTGGTCTTGTCACTTGCTTTTCCGAATTATATCAAGAGTTCACTCCTACAAGAACTTTCAATTATTCGTTGAGACAACACTCCGTGGGAAGGACTAATTTGAGGATCAGGAATTAGCAGATCCATTCGTTTTCTTCCTTCCCGTTCTTAATTCAATGGAAACATTTTTGTTTTTAGAAAGCGTTGCAACAAACGAGGTATTTCGCAATTGACACGAGATCTGGAACCTAATACTAAACAAATTCAGTATTTTCTCATTTCAATTCAAGTTCCCAATAAGAAAATGGAAATAGAAATTTCCTTATTTCATTTCTCAATTGAATTATTGAAATTAATAAAAAAAAATCAATAAAAAAGGGCAAAGTAACACAAAAGGAGCTCTGTTCTATTTTGTTAGTTCTATCTATAAGAGGAGATCATATGAAAACTGTAACCGATTCTTTCGTTTCCTTGGGTCACTGGCCATCCGCCGGGAGTTTCGGATTTAATACCGATATTTTAGCAACAAATCCAATAAATCTAAGTGTAGTACTTGGTGTATTGATCTTTTTTGGAAAGGGAGTGTGTGCGAGTTGTTTATTTCAATAATAGGCTGGATCCAATCAGCTGCACTCTATTTGATTTTTCTTCATAACTAGGAAAGAAAGGTGCACGATCTCGCGAATTACGTCTGAATCAATTCGGAAATCATATGTACGAACTATAGCATTTCGTGGCTCATTGGGAAATCAACTTTGATTCTCTATCAACCAATAATGTGGGACCCTTAACATGGTTAAAGCTAAACTGTTTGAAGTCCAGGCGCAACATTGGTACTCTTTCTACCACTATATTAGTATGGAAATGGTTTCAAAATGAATAGTTGCAATTTAGCCGATATAGAACACTCATATCGATAAAATGATTTGAACCATTTAATTTACTGGAAAAAGGGCACCCTGGCCTTTCTTTATCCAATGCTGAATCGACAACCTGTGTATAAAGTACGAGGAATTTTTTTGGATTTGGAGAAAAAAAGAAACAACTTTGCTGAGAATTACAGAGTTTTTGTCTGGTCGGAAGAGTCCTCCAAAAATTCTGGTCTTGATCAACGATCAGTTTCTATATTTTGGAATACGAACAGAGAAGAAAGGATAAGCTCATTACAAAAAAAAAAAGATATGGGAATGTCCCATAAAATAAATAAGTAACTGAGCGTGAGAGCCAAATGAATTGAAAGATTCATGTTTGGTTCGGGAAGAGATCATGGAATTTTTGAAATGAATGGGAAGATAATCTACTTTCATTAAGTGATTTATTAGATAATCGAAAACAGAGAATCTTGAATACTATTCGAAATTCAGAAGAACTACGTGGAGGTGCCATTGAAAGGCTGGAAAAAGCCCGGGCC